AAAAGGGATGCAGCTGTGTTGAAGAGACAATTATCCCGCTTGGAAACATATCTAGGCGGGATTAAATATATGACGGGATTGCCTGATATTGTAATCATAATCGATCAGCAAGAAGAATATACGGCTCTTAGAGAATGTATCACTTTGGGAATTCCAACCATTTCTTTAATCGATACAAATTGTAATCCCGATCTCGCGGATATTTCTATTCCAGCAAATGATGACGCTATAGCTTCAATTCGATTCATTCTTAACAAATTAGTATTCGCAATTTGTGAGGGTCGTTCTAGCTATATACAAAATTCTTGATTAATAATAAGATAAATAAATCCGTTTTTTTTTTAGGGAGGGGCTCCCTGTATTTCAATTTATAAAAATTTATAAAATCCGTTAATACTCCTGAATCGTACAAAATAAAAAGAGATAAAAAAACTGGGGATATTGTGTGATTAGTTTAGTTGGTATCCAAAACTAAAATATAAAATTTAAGTAAAATTAAGTAAAAACAAAAGGGGGGTCTTGAATCAAAATAATTTAAAGTTCTTATTTCTGTCAGAGGGCAATATGAATGTTTTATCATGTTCCATCAACACACTAATAAAAGAAGGGTTATATGAGATATCTGGTGTAGAAGTAGGCCAACATTTCTATTGGCAAATAGGGGGGTTCCAAGTCCATGCGCAAGTCCTTATAACTTCTTGGGTTGTAATTGCTATCTTATTAGGTTCCGCAGTTCTAGCGGTTCGCAATCCACAAACCATTCCAACTGGCAGCCAAAATTTCTTTGAATTTGTCCTTGAATTCATTCGAGACGTGAGTCAAACCCAGATTGGAGAAGAATACGGTCCGTGGGTTCCCTTTATTGGAACCCTGTTTTTATTTATTTTTGTTTCTAACTGGTCAGGAGCCCTTTTACCGTGGAAAATTATCCAGTTACCTCAAGGGGAGTTAGCAGCACCAACGAATGATATAAATACGACAGTTGCTTTAGCTTTACTCACATCAGTAGCATATTTTTATGCGGGTCTTAGCAAAAAAGGATTAGGGTATTTCAGTAAATACACTCAACCAACTCCAATTCTTTTACCCATTAACATCTTAGAAGATTTTACAAAACCCCTATCACTTAGTTTTCGACTTTTCGGAAATATATTAGCCGATGAATTAGTAGTTGTTGTTCTTGTTTCTTTAGTACCTTTAGTGGTTCCTATACCTGTGATGTTCCTTGGATTATTTACAAGCGGGATTCAAGCTCTCATTTTTGCCACTTTAGCTGCGGCTTATATAGGTGAATCTATGGAGGGTCATCATTAACGATTTTTTTTTTTATATTCGTTTTTAGGTTAGCCCAATTATAAAATAGTTGGTTTACGTTATGTAAGAAACACTTGTATATGTGATATTTGATATTGACTAGGTACTAGGTATATATGAGTTAAAGATCTATATAATTGGCCCCACTACTTTTGTGAATTTCCATTTAGATAGGGATTTGATTATAAGTTCTTCCTTTTTATCTGTGGAATTGTTTATCTGTGAATTGGCTGAAAAAAACGATAAAAAAAAGAACGAAGAATTCAAAGAATGGTTCACAAAAAAGAAATGGCATAAAAAAGTCGTATATATATTATTAATTTTTAAAAATCCCGTGGATAGGAACTAATATCAAAGTAATTCTTATGATTTAATAATATTATTATATTATTTCAATTAAAGTGGAAGTTTTTGGTTTTTTTGGCTGGATGAATCTGAGCGATGACTTAATTATAATTAAGTCATAAGTCATTGGATGATTGTATCATTAACTATTTCTTTATTTTGGTGTGAGGAACTTATCATGAATCCACTGATTTCTGCTGCTTCGGTTATTGCTGCTGGGTTGGCTGTTGGGCTTGCTTCTATTGGACCTGGAGTTGGTCAAGGTACAGCTGCGGGTCAAGCTGTCGAAGGTATCGCGAGACAACCTGAGGCAGAAGGAAAAATACGAGGTACTTTATTGCTTAGTTTGGCTTTTATGGAAGCTTTAACAATTTATGGTCTGGTTGTAGCATTAGCGCTTTTATTTGCGAATCCTTTTGTTTAATCCTAGAAATAAAAAAATTATGTATTTTTTTTTCGTAGTTTTTTTAATTCTATCAAGATTTAACTCCTACAATTATTCATTGAGACAATAATCCTTGGGAAAGACTAATTTTAGGATGGGGAATTAGCACATCGATTCGCTTTCTTCCTTAACCTTATTCTTTTAGTTTACTGAAACCTTAACCTTTTTTAAGGAGTGTTGCGAAAAAAGGAGTTTTAGGTTTTTAAAAATTTACATAAAACTTGATCTCAAATTATAGCTTAATTTTAATAAATATCATTTATTGAAAATGAAAAATTTTTGAAAATACATTTGTAACTAGAATAGGTTTTTTATTCTGTTTACAAATATAAAAATAGGTAAATTAAATTATAAATTATTAAATGAAATTTTCTTTTTATTTTCAATAAAAAGAAT